TCTAATGGAAAAATAAAATTCAATGAGGACTTGGTTCATCCGACACGTACACGTCATGGGCATCCCGCCTTTCTATGTTCTATAGACTTGTATGTAACTATTGAGAGTGAAGATATTCTACATAATGTGAATATTCCACCCAAAAGTTTGCTTTTAGTTCAAAACGATCAATATGTAGAATCAGAACAAGTAATTGCTGAGATTCGCGCAGGAATATCCACTTTGAATTTTAAAGAGAAGGTTCGAAAACATATTTATTCTGATTCAGACGGAGAAATGCACTGGAGTACCGATGTCTATCATGCACCCGAATTTACATATGGTAATGTTCATCTATTACCAAAAACAAGTCATTTATGGATATTATTAGGAGGGCCGTGCAGGTCCAGTCTAGTCTACCTTTCGATCCACAAGGATCAGGATCAAATGAATGCGCATTCTCTTTCTGGCAAGCGAAGATATACTTCTAACCTCTCAGTAACCAATGATCAGGCGAGGCAGAAATTGTTTAGTTCGGATTTTTATGGTCAAAAAGAAGATAGGATTCCTGATTATTCAGACCTTAATCGAATCATATGTACTGGTCAGTATAATCTCGTATATTCGCCTATTCTTCACGGGAATTCTGATTTATTGTCAAAAAGGAGAAGAAATAAATTCATCATTCCACTACACTCGATTCAAGAACTCGAGAATGAACTAATGCCCTGTTCAGGTATCTCGATTGAAATCCCCGTAAATGGTATTTTCCGTCGAAATAGTATTCTTGCTTATTTCGATGATCCTCGATACAGAAGAAAGAGTTCGGGCATTATTAAATATGGGACTATAGAAACGCATTCAGTCATCAAAAAAGAGGATTTGATTGAGTATCGAGGAGTCAAGGAATTTAGGCCAAAATACCAAATGAAAGTAGATCGATTTTTTTTCATTCCTGAAGAGGTGCATATCTTGCCCGGATCTTCTTCCATAATGGTACGGAACAATAGTATCGTTGGGGTCGATACACAAATCACCTTAAATCTAAGAAGCCGAGTCGGTGGGTTGGTCCGGGTGGAGAGAAAAAAAAAACGAATTGAACTGAAAATCTTTTCTGGAGATATCCATTTTCCTGGAGAGACGGATAAGATATCCAGACATACCGGCGTTTTGATACCACCAGGAACAGGAAAAAGAAATTCCAAGGAATACAAAAAAGTTAAAAATTGGATCTATGTCCAACGAATTACACCTAGTAAGAAAAGGTTTTTTGTTTTAGTTCGACCTGTCGTCACATATGAAATAACGGACGGTATAAATTTAGGAACCCTTTTTCCACCGGATCCATTGCAGGAAAGGGATAATGTGCAACTTCGAATTGTCAATTATATCCTTTATGGAAATGGCAAACCGATTCGAGGAATTTCTGACACAAGTATTCAATTAGTTCGGACTTGTTTAGTATTGAATTGGAACCAAGACAAAAAAAGTTCTTCTTGCGAAGAAGCCCGTGCTTCTTTTGTTGAAATAAGGACAAATGGTTTGATTCGACATTTCCTAAGAATCAACTTAGTGAAATCCCCTATTTCGTATATCGGAAAAAGGAATGATCCGTCGGGGTCAGGATTGCTCTCTGATAATGGATCAGATTGTACCAATATCAACCCCTTTTCTGCCATTTATTCCTATTCCAAGGCAAAAATTCAACAATCTCTTAACCAACCTCAAGGAACTATTCATACGTTGTTGAATAGAAATAAGGAATGTCAGTCGTTGATAATTTTGTCAGCAGCCAATTGTTCTCGAATGGAGCCATTCAAAGATGTAAAATATCACAGTGTGATAAAAGAATCAATTAAAAAAGATCCCCTAATTCCAATTAGGAATTCATTGGGCCCTTTAGGAACATGCCTTCCAATTGATAATTTTTATTCATCTTACCATTTAATAACTCATAATCAGATCTTAGTAACTAAATATTTGCAACTTGACAATTTAAAACAGACTTTTCAAGTGATTAAATTAAAATATTATTTAATGGATGAAAATGGAAAAATTTTTAATCCCGATCCATGCCGTAACATTATTTTAAATCCATTCAATTTGAATTGGTCTTTTCTCCATCACAATTATTGTGCAGAGACATCTAAAATAATTAGTCTTGGACAGTTTATTTGTGAAAATGTATGTATAGCCAAAAATGGACCGCCCCTCAAATCGGGTCAAGTTATACTTGTTCAAGTTGACTCGATAGTGATACGATCAGCTAAGCCTTATTTGGCCACCCCCGGAGCAACTGTTCATGGCCATTATGGGGAAACCCTTTACGAAGGAGATACATTAGTTACATTTATATATGAAAAATCGAGATCTGGTGATATAACACAGGGTCTTCCAAAAGTAGAACAGGTCTTAGAAGTGCGTTCGATTGATTCAATATCCATGAATCTAGAAAAGAGGGTTGAGAGTTGGAACAAATGTATACCAAGAATTCTTGGAATTCCTTGGGGATTCTTGATTG